CTTAGACGAGATTTTACGAAAAAATTCTTTCTAGTAAAGAACAAATATTTTTTTTATTCGATACGAAGACGTAGGAAAAAAATTTTTAGGATTCTATTTAGAATGAAAAGGGATTCCACCATATGAATATATTCTAGTATAGTGAAGTCTTACCCCCAGATTCCCCGAATCCTTTTCAAACTTCTTATTAGTAGCGATTGTTTAGTCTGATAGGAAATAAGATAGTCAAATAAAAATAAAGAATTGTGGATCGAATGACTATTCATCTATTATTATTGTATTTTTATGCAAATTGGGGGCAAAAAAACTCTATGGAAAGGTGGTGGGTTAATTCAATGGTGTTTAAGAAGGAGTTCGAACACAGGTATGGGATAAAGAAATCAACGGACAATCTTGGTCCTATTGAAAAGATTAGTGAAAGTGAAGATGCTAAGAAAAAAGGTAGGGCTAAAAACATTCATAGTTGGAGGGGTCATGACAATTCTAGTTACAGTAATGTTGATCATTTATTCGACGTCAAAGACACTCGTAATTTCATCTCCGATGAAACTTTTTTAGTTAGGGATAGTAACGGAGACAGTTATTCTATCTATTTTGATATTGAAAATCAGATTTTTGAGATTGACAACGATCATTCTTTTGTGAGTGAACTAGAAATTGCTTTTTTTCGTTATCACAATTTTAGTTCTCTGAATGATGGATCTACGAATGCAGATTCCTTATACAATGATTACATGTATGATACTCAATCTAGTTGGAATTATCACATTAATAGTTGCATTGACAGTTATCTTCAGTCTCAAATCGGTATTGATACGCCCATTATAAGTGATAGTAGTGACAGTTCCATTTATAGGTGGGTTTTTGATAAATGTCAAACTAGTAATGAAAGCGAGATGTCTAGTATGCCAACCCCCGCGAATAGTAGTGATTTAACTGTAACAGATGTAACAGAAGAGTCTAATGATAATGATCTCGATCCAACTCAAAAATACAAGCATTTGTGGGTTCAATGCGAGAATTGTTATGGATTAAATTATAAGAGATTTTTGAAAAAAAAACTGAATATTTGTGAACAATGTGGATATCATTTGAAAATGAGTAGTTCAGAAAGAATCGAACTTTTGATTGATCCCGATACTTGGGATCCTATGGATGAAGACATGGTCTCTTTGGATCCCATTGAATTTCATTCGGAGGAGGAGCCTTATAAAGATCGTATTGATTCTTATCAAAGAAAGACGGGATTAACTGAGGCTGTTCAAACAGGCGTAGGTCAACTAAATGGTATTTCCGTAGCGATGGGGGTTATGGATTTTCAGTTTATGGGGGGTAGTATGGGATCCGTAGTTGGGGAGAAAATCACCCGTTTGATTGAGTACGCTACCAATCAATTTCTACCTCTTATTATAGTGTGCGCTTCGGGGGGGGCGCGTATGCAAGAAGGAAGTTTGAGCTTGATGCAAATGGCTAAAATATCGTCTGCCTTATATGATTATCAATCAAATAAAAAGTTATTTTATGTACCAATCCTTACATCTCCTACTACAGGTGGGGTAACAGCTAGTTTTGGTATGTTGGGAGATATCATTATTGCCGAACCCAACTCCTACATTGCATTTGCTGGTAAAAGAGTAATTGAACAAACATTGAATAAAACAGTACCTGAAGGTTCACAAGAGGCTGAATATTTATTCGAGAAGGGCTTATTTGACCTAATTGTACCACGCAATCTTTTAAAAAGCGTTCTGAGTGAGTTATTTCAATTCCACGCCTTCTTTCCTTTGAATTCAAATGAAATCGAGTAGAGCGCACTAAGTGCAATTGTTTGTAGTTAACAAGTAGTTAGCTTTTCGGAATCAAAGAAAATGAGAATGGAGTTTTCTTTGGTGACCTAAGATCTAATTGTAGAAAGAATCAAAAGTTGCGAATAACCCCTTATTTTAGTTTTAGCTAGATTTTCGATTATTAATCAAGAAGTCGCTATCAATCCAACAAGATAAAAGGGTGAATTGTTCCTTTCGTGAAATTGGGCAAATAAAACAAATGGAGTCTTACGTATCTAATCAAATTCAAATATGGAAAAGATAGATATATAGTTTTTTATCTTTCTCCACCTCCCGAAATTAGAATTCCAACATGTAAATAAGTGCTATCATAAAAGACAGTGTAATAAAGCATCCATTTTAATCTCGTTCATGTAGAAAGACGAATAAGTTCATTTATTTAGTTCTATATTCCTTTGGCTTATTCTATGATACTCACTTAGATATATAGATACTTCTATCTCTACTAATACTAAGAATTTGCAAATTGCATTCATTATTATTATTGAATTAAGAATAATTATAATTATTATGAATTATAATTATTCTTAATAGAAAATATAAAAAAAATAATAATAGGTACAAATAGTAAATCGAGGTATCCATTTTATGACAACTTTCAATTTTCCCTCTATTTTTGTGCCTTTAGTGGGCCTAGTATTTCCGGCACTTGCAATGGCTTCTTTATTTCTTCATGTTCAAAAAAACAAGATTGTTTAAATCCGAGCGAACCCAATCCCAGCCATTTTTTTTGAAACTTAGACTTGTAGCATAACATAGATATTTAGTTCGGAAAATATGGTATAACATGTGATTTTCGTCAAACATAAAGGAAAAGAAAACTGTTATGCCTGCAGAAAATGATCTATGGGTAAATGAATTCTAGCTAGTTTGAAATAGATCAGGATCACCGGATGCCTAAAATGTGTAAAGTCGGTAGATCTATATGTATAGATATATGTATATTGGGATCATATGAAAGGTATGTTATTATTTTAGATCGAACCAATTTGATCAATTACTCCTTCCTAAAGGTTTACATCAAACTAGCACTAGTTCACATTAAACTAGTGCTAGTTGATAAGAGTTCCTTCGGAAACAAAAAAAGTAAAGTCAAAACAATTTTGGGTATTCTCCCAATTTCAATAAAATGCAATCGGATCAAGTATGAGTTGGCGATCAGAACATATATGGATAGAACTTATAACGGGGTCTCGAAAACTAAGTAATTTTTGCTGGGCCCTTATCGTTTTTTTAGGTTCATTAGGATTCTTATTGGTTGGAACTTCCAGTTATCTTGGTAGAAATTTGATATCTTTTTTTCCGTCTGAGCAAATCATTTTTTTTCCACAAGGGATCGTGATGTCTTTCTACGGGATCGCGGGTCTCTTTATTAGTTCCTATTTGTGGTGCACAATTTCCTGGAATGTAGGTAGTGGTTATGATCGATTCGATAGAAAGGAAGGAATAGTGTGTATTTTTCGTTGGGGATTTCCTGGAAAAAATCGTCGGATATTTCTCCGATTCCTTATAAAAGATATTCAATCCGTTAGAATAGAAGTTAAAGAAGGTGTTTATGCTCGCCGTGTCCTTTATATGGACATTAGAGGCCGAGGGGCTATTCCGTTGACCCGTACTGATGAGAATTTGACTCCACGAGAAATTGAACAAAAAGCCGCGGAATTGGCCTATTTCTTGCGCGTACCAATTGAAGTTTTTTGAGCAAAAGGACTGGGCTGAAGAACGAACGCTTTCTCAGCAGAAGGAAAAAAAAGAATCCTTTTTGTTTTTGTGGTTTGTTATGTGTATCCAAATCTATGTAACTCAATTCAAACAAGTAAGAAATTGAACGACTAGAATCAATTCATCCCATATAACAAACCATCTCGAAAGAAATTAATTTATCTTTTTTTAAGTTCAATATTTGTTGTAAGTAATACTTTAGATGCAGATAAATCATATCTTGTAAATGATTTCCTTTTTGTCAATCGACCTTTTTATTCGTTCGTTTGTGTTCCTTACTAACCAACTCTTAATAATGATAACAGGTCCATTTCTGTCTTGTTTTGCTGCTCATTTTTTTGATCATCACAATATCTTTCTCTCAATTATTCTATTCTTGGCTATCGAAAAGGAGTTCTTTTCGTCTCAAAATTGGAATCATTTTTATTCCTTAAAGTAATTCTTTCGGTCATTCATCGAAAGAAGACACTTGTTTGGAATTTGATGAATTGAGATATATGCAAAGATTTTTTTGATTATTTCTTCATTCGAATTAGAAGTGGAGTCTTAGTCTAGTTCTGTATTCTTTCTAGATATTCAAACAAAATCACTAATAAAATAGATTCATAGGTTTCTTGTTTAGAACTTATATGGGAAAAAAATATTCGATCACATAGAGCCGACGAATGAAGTGGGTTAATTAACAATTCACAGATGAAAAATGGCAAAAAAGAAAACATTCACTCCTCTTTTCTATCTTGCATCTATAGTATTTTTGCCCTGGTGGATTTCTCTTTCATTTACTAAAAGTATAGAATCTTGGGTTATTAATTGGTTGAATACTGGTCAATCCGAAATTATTTGGAATGATATTAAAGAAAAAAGTATACTAGAAAAGTTCATAGAATTAGAAGAAATTCTCTTCTTGGACGAAATGATCAAGGAATACTCGGAGACACATTTACAAAAGATTCCTTTAAGAATCCACAAAGAAACGATCCAATTAATCAAGATACACAATGAAGATCGTATCCATATGATTTTGCACTTATCGACAAATATAATCTGTTTTGTTATTCTAAGCGGTTATTCTATTTTAGGTAATGAACAACTTGTTATTCTTAACTCTTGGGCTCAGGAATTCCTATATAATTTAAGTGATACAATAAAAGCCTTTTTGATTCTTTTATTAACGGACTTATGTATTGGATTTCATTCACCACACGGTTGGGAACTAATGATTGGTTCTGTTTACAAAGATTTTGGATTTCTTCATAATGATCAAATTATATCTGGTCTTGTTTCCACTTTTCCAGTTATTCTAGATACTCTTTTTAAATATTGGATTTTCCGTTATTTAAATCGTGTATCTCCATCACTTGTAGTTATTTATCATTCAATGAATGATTGAAAAATGATCCACCGATATTAATCTAATCCAATTAGAATGTT